AATAAATAAAACTACTAGTAATTTAAATTAATTATTTATTAGGTATTTTATGTTTAATTAAATTATTATATTTTAATTATTTTATTTTATTAAATAATTGATTTAAGGGGATCGATTGTTGCGGGAGGATTTACTTAATCTTAGTTAATTAATTGGGTATTATGTTGTTTTTATTTATTTAATTAATTATATTTGACTTAATTGTTTATTAAGATTTAATTTATCTGTTTTATTTATATAGTGTTGTTTTTAAAAAGTTTTATTTTGGCTTATTAATTTATTATAAATTTGTTTTATATGTAAATTTTTGTGAGAATTTATTTTATTCTAAAAGAATTTATTATTATTTTTATTCGCAGTAAATTATATTAATTATTAGATAATTCTAGAATTAGTAATATTATTAAGTATTGGCTAAATTTGTGCCAGCAGCTGCGGTTATACAAAGAATACAAGTGAATTATATTAGATATAAGTTAAATGATTATTTATTTAATAAATAATAATTTTTTAGGTGAAATTTTAATTTATTTTGATTAATATAATAATAATAATTGAAGCTTAAAAATTTTTGTAATAAACTAGGATTAGATACCCTATTATAATGATTGTAAATAATAAAATCTAGAGTAGTATTAGTTAAGATCTTGAAACTCAAAAAATTTGGCGGTATTTTAGTCTATTTAGAGGAACCTGTAGTATAATCGATAATCCACGATGGACCTCACTTAATTTTGTTTTTCAGTTTGTATACCGCTGTTATTTGAAAATTTTATAAGAATGTTAATTTTCATAGTTTTTAATTAAAAAATAAATCAGGTCAAGGTGCAGCTTATGATTAAGTATTTATGGGTTACAATAAATTTATTTATATGAATTAAGGCATGAAAATTGTTTTTTGAAAGCGGATTTAATAGTAAATTTTTAAAGATTAAAGAATTGATTCTGGCTCTAAAATATGCACACATCGCCCGTCGCTCTTGTTATTAATATAAGATAAGTCGTAACATAGTAGATGTACTGGAAAGTGTATCTAGAATGACAATTTAAAGCTTTTTTAGTAAAGTATTTCATTTACATTGAAAAGATTATTGTGCAAATCAATATAAATTGATAATATATAATTATTAATATTTTTTTTTATTATATTATTTTTAAAAATAATTATTTATTTGTTTTAGTATTTTATAAAAAACTAATAATTTTAATAATAGTTTATTATGTATTGTGAGAGAATTTTGAAATAATTGAAAAATATATAATATAAAAGAAGATTTAATTTTTCGTACCTTGTGTATCAGGGTTTATTAAATAAAATTTTTGTATAAAAATTTTCTCGAAAGAAAATGATTTAATTAAATATGATAGTTAATGTAATAAATTTATTATAAATATTTAGTTAGAAATGAAATGTTATTCGAGTTTTCTGATATCTAGTTTTTTAAGAAATAAATTTAATTTAGTCTTTATTAATGTATTAATTTATTTAATAAATTTTTTATTTATTAAAGATAATATTTAGCGGGATGAGCTGTTAAATAAATTATTAAAAATTTTTTTAATATAAAAATATTTGTATGCTTAGAATTAGCAACCATTAAAAATTTTGTTATAAATTATATTTTTGGATATATTATTTATTTTATTTTAAATATTTTATTAAAATTTTAAATTTAATATAAAAATTTAATTAATAATGATAAAATTAGTATATTTTTTTGTATATTTAATTTTAATTGGTAGGTTTTTATAAGGAATTCGGCAAAAATTATGTTCGCCTGTTTAACAAAAACATGTCTTTTTGAGTTTAATTTAAGGTCTGATCTGCCCACTGATAATATTTAAGGGCCGCAGTATTCTGACTGTGCAAAGGTAGCATAATCATTAGTCTTTTAATTGAGGGCTTGTATGAATGATTGGACGAGATATAATCTGTCTCATAAAAATTTAAGTAGAATTTTATTTTTTAGTTAAAAAGCTAAAATAAGTTTAAAAGACGAGAAGACCCTATAGATCTTTATAATTTATTTATTAATTTTTTTAGGTTATTTTTTAATTTAATAAATTAAATTATTTTGTTGGGGTGACAGTGAAATTTACAAAACTTTCATAATTTTTTTTACATTGATTTATGATAAATTGATCCATTTTTAGTGATTAAAAATTTAAGTTACCTTAGGGATAACAGCGTAATTATTTTGGAGAGTTCTTATCGATAAAATAGTTTGCGACCTCGATGTTGGATTAAGATTAATTCTGGGTGTAGCAGTTCAGGTTATTAAGTCTGTTCGACTTTTAATTTCTTACATGATCTGAGTTCAAACCGGCGTGAGCCAGGTTGGTTTCTATCTTTAAATTAATATAATACTTTAGTACGAAAGGACCAAGTATTAAAAATATAGATTTTTAATAAGTTGAATATTATTAATATAACTATTTTGGCAGATTAGTGCAATAAATTTAGAATTTATATATGTAATTTATATTACAAATAGTACTTGTATTATATTGAGTTGTTATTAAGATTAGTTGGAAGTTTAATTTTGATTGTTTGTGTATTAGTTGGAGTTGCTTTTTTAACATTATTAGAACGTAAGGTATTAGGGTATATTCAAATTCGTAAGGGGCCTAATAAAGTAGGATTAATAGGAATTCCTCAGCCTTTTTGTGATGCTATTAAGTTGTTTACAAAGGAACAAACTTATCCCCTTATATCTAATTATATTTGTTATTATTTTTCTCCAATTTTTTCACTTTTTTTATCATTATTAGTTTGGATATGCATTCCTTTAATAGTTAAACTGTATTCATTTAATTTGGGTTTATTATTTTTTTTATGCTGTACAAGTTTAGGCGTTTATACTGTTATGGTAGCTGGTTGATCTTCTAATTCAAATTATGCACTATTGGGGGGATTACGGGCTGTTGCACAGACAATTTCTTATGAAGTAAGATTGGCTTTGATTATATTGTCTTTTGTTATTTTAATTGGTGGTTATAATTTATTGGATTTTTATTATTTTCAGAAAAATATCTGATTTTTATTTTTATTATTTCCTTTAGCATTAGTTTGATTTGCTTCTTGTTTAGCAGAAACTAATCGTACTCCTTTTGATTTTGCTGAGGGGGAATCTGAATTAGTCTCAGGATTTAATGTTGAATATAGAAGAGGGGGATTTGCTTTAATTTTTTTGGCGGAGTATGCCAGAATTTTATTTATAAGAATATTATTTTCTATGATTTTTTTGGGGGGTAATATTTTTAGATTTTTATTTTATTTAAAATTAACTTTTATTTCTTTTATATTTATTTGAGCCCGAGGGACTTTACCTCGATTTCGGTATGATAAGTTGATGTATTTAGCGTGAAAGTGTTTTTTACCTTTTTCTTTAAATTATTTATTTTTTTTCTTGGGATTAAAGGTATTATTATTTACAATAATTTAGTTTATTCTTTTTAGTAAAGTTAATAGAAAATTTATTTTCTATCTTATGTTTTCAAAACATATGCTTATATCAAGCTCATTAACTAATTTAATAATTTATCTCATCAAATAGTTACAATTGGGTTAATAATAAAGTAAAGGAAGTATAAAACAGTAAGTAATTGTCCCACTAATACATAGGGGTCTTCTACTGGGCGGGCACCAATTCATGTTAATAAAATTACAATTGTTACTATTGATCAAAAGAGAATTTGATTAATTGGGTAAAATTGAATTCCTCGAAATTTACTTATATGTGTAAATGGTAGAATAAATAGAATTGCAATTGATAGAACAAGTGCAATTACTCCTCCTAATTTATTAGGAATTGATCGTAAAATAGCGTATGCAAACAAGAAATATCATTCAGGTTGAATATGTACTGGTGTTACTAAAGGATTGGCAGGAATGAAATTATCTGGATCTCCTAATAAGTATGGATTAATAAGAGTTAGTAGGGTTAATCTTATAATTATAATAATAAATCCTACAATATCTTTAAATGAAAAATAAGGGTGAAAGGGAATTTTATCTCTATTTGAGTTAATTCCTAATGGGTTATTAGATCCTGTTTGGTGTAAAAATAAGAGATGAATTATAGTTATTGCGGCTACAATAAATGGTAAAATAAAGTGAAATGTAAAAAATCGTGTAAGAGTGGCATTGTCTACTGCAAATCCTCCCCATACTCATTGTACAAGTATAGTTCCTAGATATGGAATAGCAGATAATAGATTAGTAATTACAGTTGCTCCTCAAAAGGATATTTGACCTCATGGTAATACATATCCTATGAATGCTGTTCCTATTACTAAAAATAATAATAATACTCCAGCAAATCATGTTGGAATAAATATATAAGACCCATAGTAAATTCCTCGTCCAACATGTAAATAAATACAAATAAAAAAGAATGATGCACCATTTGCATGTAATGTACGTAATAATCATCCATAATTTACATCTCGGCAAATATGGGCTACTCTATTAAATGCTATGTTAATGTCTGCTGTATAATGTATAGCTAAGAATAATCCTGTAAGAATTTGAATTACTAAACATAGTCCTAATAATGACCCGAAGTTTCATCAGGCTGAAATATTAATTGGCGCTGGTAAATCAACTAATGCATTATTAGCAATTTTAAGAAGGGGGTGTCTTGATCGTAAAGGTTTGTTCATTAGTTTATTTGACGAAGAGGTCCATAAAATACATTTGTAATTTTTACAATTGCAATTAATGAAATTAATAAATAATTAATTAGTACTAAAGTTATTAGGTTTGTTGGATAATTATAAATTTTATTTAATATAATAGAATTTTCTTTAATTAATGAATTTATATTTGATAATTCTATTATTTCAATATTTTCTGTAATAGGAGTTAAGATATTTATATCTACAATAATTATTAATAATAGAGATAATCCCATTATTATTGCTGATAGAATAAGAGTTTTTATCGAAAAAGAGAATATTTCATTTGATGCTAAGGATGTTACATAAATAAATAGAACTAGTATACCCCCTAAGAATACTAAAAATAGAATATATGAGAATCAAAAAGTTTTATAAATAATTCCTGATGTTAAACATACTATAAAAGTTTGGATTAATAATATTAATCCTATAGCCAAGGGGTGATTTATTTGTATAAAAATTAATCTTGATATAATAATTGATAGACTTATAAATAATTGAAAAATTTCAAGAGATCAAAAAATTACAGGAGGTAGTTTATTTAAAATATTAATTTTGGGGATTAATGAAAAAGAATTTCTTTTCTCTTGAAGTTTTAAAAACATATTAATTTATTTTTGGTTTACAAGACCAATGTTTTTTATTAAACTATTAAAACTAATGACAATTGTTTATTATTTATTATTTATTTTTATATTTTTGTCTGGGGTGATGGTGTTTGTTTTAAATCGTAAGCATTTATTATCAATACTTTTAAGACTAGAATATATTGTTTTAAGATTATTTGGGTTATTATTTATATGTTTAATAAGCTTAAGTTATCAAAGATTTTTTACTATAATATTTTTAACTTTTAGAGTATGTGAAGGGGCTTTAGGCTTGTCTATTTTAGTTTCTTTAATTCGTACCCATGGTAATGATTATTTTCAATCTTTTAGAGTATTACAATGTTAAAATTTTTATTTTTTCTTGGATTTTTAATTATTGTTAGTTTTATGAGTAATATATATTGAATGGTTCAGAATATATTATTTTTAATAGCTTTTTTATTTATTTTTATAAATTATTTTGGAAATTATTTTATAGGGGTAAGATATTTTTTAGGGTGTGATATAATCTCTTATGGATTAGTTTTATTAAGAATTTGAATTTGTGCTTTAATATTATTAGCTAGTGAATCTGTAGAAAAGTATAATAATTATAAAAATTTATTTTTATTTAATGTTTTAATGTTATTATTACTTTTATTATTAAGATTTTCTACAATAAATTTATTTTTATTTTATTTATTTTTTGAAGGTAGTTTAATTCCAACAATATTTTTAGTTTTAGGTTGGGGATATCAACCAGAACGTTTACAAGCTGGTATTTATTTATTATTTTATACTTTATTAGCTTCTTTGCCTATAATGTTAGGGATTTTTTATATTTATAATGACATAAATACAATGAATTTTTATATATTGATAAATATATATAATTATGATTTACTGTATCTTGTAATGATTTTTGCTTTTTTAGTTAAAATACCTATATTTTTAGTTCATTTATGACTTCCTAAGGCCCATGTAGAAGCTCCGGTTTCTGGTTCTATAATTTTAGCTGGGATTATATTAAAGTTAGGGGGCTACGGGTTGTTACGTGTGTTTTCTTTTTTGCAATTTAGAGGATTAAAGTTTAATTATATTTGAGTTAGAATTAGATTGGTGGGGGGAGTATTGGTAAGTTTAATTTGTTTACGCCAAACGGATCTAAAATCTTTAATTGCTTATTCTTCTGTTGCTCATATAGGGATTGTTCTTAGAGGGCTAATAACTTTAACTTATTGGGGGGTTTGTGGCTCTTATACTTTGATAATTGCCCATGGATTATGTTCTTCGGGTTTATTTTGTTTAGCAAATATTTCGTATGAACGATTAGGGAGACGAAGATTATTAATTAATAAGGGTTTATTAAATTTTATACCTAGAATAGCCCTATGATGATTTTTGTTAAGAGCAGGTAATATAGCTGCTCCTCCTACTTTAAATTTATTAGGTGAAATTAGATTATTAAATAGAATTGTTAGATGATCTTGGGTAAGAATAATTATACTAAGTTTATTGTCTTTTTTTAGAGCTGCTTATACTTTATATTTATATGCCTATAGTCAACATGGAAAGATTTATTCTTGTATTTATTCAGTTTCTGGCGGTTTAACTCGTGAATATTTGTTATTATTTTTACATTGATTACCTTTAAATTTATTAATTTTAAAGAGAGATTCTTGTATACTTTGATTATGTTTAAATAGTTTAATAAAAATATTGATTTGTGGTGTCAATGATATGAATTATTTCATTTTAGACCGTGGAATTTTTATCTATTTGTTTAATTAGATTTGTTTTTTTATTTTCTATTAGATTATCATTATTTATTACTGGAATTAATTTTTTAATAAATGAATATTCATTATTTATTGAGTGAGAAGTAGTTTCTTTAAATTCAAGAAGAATTGTTATAACTTTTCTTTTTGATTGAATAAGTTTAATATTTATAAGTTTTGTTCTTTTGATTTCTTCTTTAGTTATTTACTATAGAAAGGAGTATATATCGGGAGATCATAATATTAATCGTTTTATTATGCTAGTTTTATTATTTGTTTTATCTATAATATTATTAATTATTAGCCCTAATTTAATTAGAATTTTATTAGGGTGGGATGGTTTAGGTCTTGTATCTTATTGTTTAGTAATTTATTTTCAAAATGAAAAGTCTTATAATGCGGGGATATTAACTGCGCTATCTAATCGTATTGGGGATGTTGCCTTATTATTGGCTATTGCTTGAATATTAAATTATGGAAGCTGAAATTATGTATTTTATTTAGATTTAATAAAGAATGACCTTTCTATAATAATTATTGGCGGATTAGTAATATTAGCGGCTATAACTAAGAGAGCTCAAATTCCTTTTTCTTCTTGATTACCTGCAGCAATAGCTGCCCCTACCCCTGTGTCTGCTTTAGTTCATTCTTCTACTTTAGTTACAGCTGGAGTCTATTTATTAATTCGATTTAATGTTTTATTATGTGATTCTTGAGCTGGTAAATTTCTTTTAGTTGTTTCAGGGCTAACTATGTTTATAGCTGGTATAGGGGCAAATTTTGAATTTGATTTAAAAAAAATTATTGCTTTATCAACTTTAAGTCAGTTAGGTTTAATAATAAGAATTCTTTCAATAGGGTTTTATAAGTTAGCTTTTTTTCATTTATTGACCCATGCTTTATTTAAGGCATTATTATTTATATGTGCTGGGGCTATTATTCATAATATAAATAATTTTCAAGATATTCGTTATATAGGGGGTCTTGCTGTTCATATGCCTTTTACTTCTTCTTGTTTTAATGTAGCTAATTTAGCTTTATGTGGAATACCTTTTTTAGCCGGGTTTTATTCTAAGGATTTAATTTTAGAAATTGTATCTTTTTCTTATGTTAATATATTTAGATTTTTTTTATATTTTTTTTCTACAGGATTAACTGTTTGTTATTCTTTTCGATTAGTTTATTATTCTATAACAGGGGAATTACATAGAGGAGCTTTGAATGTACTTAATGATGAGGGTTGAGTTATACTTCGAGGTATAATAGGTTTATTAATTATAAGAATTATTGGTGGGAGAATACTAAATTGATTTATTTTCCCTACTCCTTATATAATTTGTTTACCTTTTTATTTAAAATTATTGACTTTGTTTGTTTGTATTGTTGGGGGGGTATTAGGATATATTATTTCTAATATTAATTTATATTTTTCTAATAAATCCTTAATTTTTTATAATACAAGAATGTTTTTAGGTAGAATGTGATTTATGCCTTATATTTCTACTTATGGAATTATTTATTATCCTTTAAATTTAGGTGGGCTAGTTTATAAGAATATAGACCAGGGATGATCAGAATTTTTTGGTTCTCAAAATTTATATCATAATTTAACTTATTATTCTAAGGGTACTAGTTTTTTACAGAATAATAATTTAAAAATTTATTTAATATTTTTTGTATTTTGAGTAACTATTTTAATTTTTATAATAATTTTTGTTTAAAATTCAAATAGCTTATATAATAGAGCACAGCACTGAAGATGCTGGGGAGACACATTATGTCTTTGAATATATTAGTTAATTTTTTTTAGTAATTTATAAAAGAATTTCTTTATTTTTACAATGAAAATGTAAGGTTTTTTTTAAACTATATAAATAGAAGTATAAATGGAATTTAACCATTAAAGAAAAAAGTTAGCAGCTTTTACTTGAATCATCATACTTCTTTAATTGGAGTAATAAAGCTCAATTATATCATTAACAGTGATATGCCTCTTTTTGGCTTCAATTAAAAGAATAAGGATGAAGACATCTAAGATTAGGTCGAAACTAATTGCAATTTATCGCTTCATATTCAAGGCAGATTGAAACCCAATACTTTTTGAATGCAAATCAAATGTTATATTTAACTACAGCCCTATGTTGATCAGTTTAAAGCTCCTTGATTCCATTCATGGTATAGGCCAATTAATAGAATAATAATAAAAATTATGCTAGTTGTTAATCATACTAATATATTTGAAAAATTTATAATTACAATAATAGGTAAAATTAAAGCAATTTCTACATCAAAAATAAGGAAAATAATTGCAATTAGAAAAAATTGTAGTGAAAAGGGCAGACGTGAGGATGATTTAGGGTCAAATCCACATTCAAATGGTGAACTTTTTTCACGATCAATAATAGATTTTTTAGATAAGATTGAAGCTAATACTATTACAATAATAGAAATAATAATAATTAATAGTCCTATTATAAAAATTAAAAGAATTATCTATACTATTATATTAATAGGCCTTATGATTGGAAGTCATATATACTTTATACTACATAGATAATTAGCCTCCTCATCAATAAATTGATACATAAAGGAATAATCATACAATATCAACAAAGTGTCAGTATCAGGCAGCAGCTTCAAATCCAAAATGATGAGTGCTTGAAAAGTGATTATTTAAGTGTCGAACTAAACATACTAATAGGAAAGTAGTCCCAATTAAAACATGTAATCCGTGGAACCCAGTTGCTATATAAAATGTAGATCCGTATACTGAATCTGCAATTGTGAAAGGGGCTTCAACATATTCGTATCCCTGTAAGATAGAGAAATAAATTCCCAATAAAACAGTAAAAAATAATCCTTGTGTTGTTTGGGAGTGATTACCTTCTATTAAACTATGATGAGCTCATGTTACAGTAACTCCAGAGGCAAGTAGAATGGCTGTATTTAGTAAAGGTACTTGGAAGGGATTAAAGGGAACAATTCCTATAGGCGGCCATGTTGCTCCTAATTCAATTGCTGGGGATAGACTTCTGTGAAAAAAGGCTCAAAAAAATGATACAAAGAAAAATACTTCTGATACAATAAATAGAATTATCCCTCACCGTAATCCAATTGTTACTGGGTAAGAATGGAGTCCTTGAAAAGTTCCTTCTCGAGAAATATCTCGTCATCATTGATATATTGTTAATATAGTAATGATAGTGCCTAAAATTAATAATGTAGGGTTAAATTGATGGAATCATTTAACTAATCCAGAAACTATAGTTATAGCTCCGATTGCTCCTGTTAATGGCCAGGGGCTATAATCTACTAAGTGAAATGGGTGATTAGAGTGTGTTGACATTAGTTTACTTCTCTAGAGTATAAAGTTCTAAGAACTGCAAATACATAAGATTGAATAATTGCAACTGCTGATTCTAAAACGAGTAAAGCAATCTGACCAATTACAAGGAAAGTTGCGAGTGTAATTGATAGTGAAGGACCAGTATTTCCTAATAAAGTTAATAGTAAGTGTCCGGCAATTATATTAGCAGTTAATCGCACAGCTAATGTTCCTGGCCGAATAACATTACTAATAGTTTCAATACATACTATAAAAGGTATTAAGACCGCTGGAGTTCCTTGAGGTACTAAATGAGCAAACATATGTTGAGTATGATTAATTCAACCATAAATTATAAATCTTAATCATAATGGTAGGGCTAAAGCTAAACATATAGTTATATGAGCAGTACTAGTAAAAATATACGGGAAAAGACCTAAAAAATTATTAAATATAATTATTGAAAATAAGGAAATAAAAATAAAAGTTCTACCTCTATGACCTGTTGGGCCTAAAAGAGTTTTAAATTCTTTGTGTAAGGTTAATAAAATAGAATTTCAGATAATATGATATCGAGAGGGTATTAGTCAAAATAGGGGTGGAATTATTAAAATACCTAGAAATGTACTCATTCAATTTAATGATAAATTAAAAACACTAGAAGAGGGGTCAAAAACAGAAAATAAATTAGTTATCATTTTCAATTAAGAGAGTTACTTGTCATTTTTTCTGACTTACTTTTTTTAGGGGCCTGGGGTATAAAAATATAATAATTTATTACACAAAATAATATTAATGTAATAGAAAATATAATATATAAGCTTAATCATCTAAGAGGAGCTATTTGTGGTATTAAAAAATATTAGAATTCTAATAATTTTAGTTTGACATACTAATGTTATGTTTTAACTAATTTTTTAATATGGGGTTTCATTAGAAGTAATTGCTAATTTACTATATTGTGGTTTAAGAGACCATCACTTGCTTTCAGTCATCTAATGTTAGTTTATTGATGAAATTCATTTAATAAAGAAATTAACTGGTACTCTTTCAATTACAATAGGTATAAAACTATGATTTGCTCCACAAATTTCTGAACATTGTCCAAAAAATAATCCAGGCCGATTAATAAAAAAGTTAGTTTGATTTAGTCGGCCTGGTGTACCATCAACTTTTACTCCAAGAGCTGGTACTGTTCATGAGTGAATTACATCTGCAGCGGTTACTAAAATTCGGATTTGAGAATTTATAGGTAAAACAACTCGATTATCTACATCTAATAGGCGGAATCCATCTGTTGGTAATTCGTTAGTTGGTACTATATAAGAGTCAAATTCTACATCTATAAAATCTGAATATTCATAACTTCAATACCATTGGTGTCCAATAGATTTTAAAGTAATAATTGGTTCATTAATTTCATCAAGTAGATAAAGTAATCGTAATGATGGGAATGCAATAAATAATAATACAATAGCGGGTAAAATTGTTCAAATTACTTCAATAGTTTGACCGTGTAATAGGAACCGATTTGTGTACGAATTAAAAAATAATATACCTATTAAGTAGCCTACTAAAACAGTAATTATAATAAGAATTAATAAAGCATGATCATGAAAGAAAATTAATTGTTCTATTAAAGGAGATGCTCTATCTTGTAAACCTAGATTAGCTCATGTTGACATTATTTTCTAATAAAAGTTAAATACTTTATATATGGAGCTTAAATCCATTGCACTAATCTGCCATATTAGAAGTTAGTTAAAAGAGGTAATTCTGAATAACTATGCTCAGCAGGGGGGATATTTTGATATCATTCAATTGATGAATTTAATTGAATGGGAAAAATTACTTGACGTTGAGTAATTATACTTTCTCAAATAATAAATAGGAAAAATAGAATACCAAGTAATGAAATTGTAGAACCAATAGTTGACACTACATTTCATGCTGTGTAAGCATCTGGATAATCAGAATATCGTCGAGGTATTCCAGCTAATCCTAAGAAATGTTGAGGGAAGAATGTTAAATTTACACCAATAAATATAATAATAAATTGACTTTTTAATCATGTTGAGTTAAGAGTTAAACCTGTAAATAGAGAGTATCAGTGGATAAATCCTGCTATAATTGCAAATACAGCTCCTATTGATAAAACATAATGAAAATGAGCAACTACATAATATGTATCATGTAAAATAATATCAATTGAAGAATTTGCTAGTACTACTCCAGTTAATCCTCCTACTGTAAATAAAAATACAAATCCTAAGGCTCATATTAAGGCAGGTGAATATGATAATTGAGATCCATGAAGAGTTGCTAATCAGCTAAAAATTTTAATTCCTGTTGGAACAGCAATAATTATTGTTGCTGAAGTAAAATATGCTCGTGTATCGACGTCTATTCCTACTGTAAATATATGGTGAGCTCACACAATAAATCCTAATAATCCAATTGCTAGTATAGCATAAATTATTCCTAATGACCCAAATGTTTCCTTTTTTCCACATTCTTGACTAATGATATGAGAAATTATTCCAAATCCTGGAAGAATTAAAATATATACTTCAGGATGACCAAAGAATCAAAATAGGTGTTGATATAAAATTGGATCTCCCCCTCCAGCTGGGTCAAAGAATGAAGTATTTAAATTTCGATCTGTTAAAAGTATTGTAATTGCTCCAGCAAGTACTGGTAATGATAATAGTAATAGAATAGCAGTAATTACTACTGATCACACAAATAGGGGTATACGGTCAAAGGTAATTCCCGTTGATCGTATATTAATTACTGTAGTAATAAAGTTTACTGCTCCAAGAATTGAAGAAATACCTGCTAAATGAAGCGAAAAAATTGCTAAATCAACTGATGCTCCTCCATGAGCAATTCCTGCAGATAGGGGAGGATAAACGGTTCATCCTGTTCCTGCCCCACTTTCTACTATACTACTAGCTAATAATAATGTTAATGATGGTGGTAATATTCAGAATCTTATATTATTTATTCGTGGAAAGGCTATATCAGGAGCTCCTAATATTAGAGGTACTAGTCAATTACCAAATCCTCCAATTATAATAGGTATTACTATAAAGAAAATTATAACAAATGCATGGGCAGTAACTACTACGTTATAAATTTGATCATCTCCAATTAATGCACCTGGGTGACCTAATTCTGCTCGAACAATAATACTAAGAGATGTTCCCACTATTCCTGCTCAAGCTCCGAAAATAAAATATAGTGTTCCAATATCTTTATGGTTTGTAGAAAATAGCCATTGTCGCGATTAAATGGCTGAAGTTTAGGCGTTAGATTGTAAATCTATTTATGGGAATTTATCTCTTTAATCAGGCTTTATAGTCATATAAATGATATTAGACTGCAATTCTAAAGGAGTAATAATTACTAAGGCTTAAAAGATTTAAACTTATATTTATAGCTTTGAAGGCTATTAGTTTTAATTAACTTAAAGCCTTACAATATTATAAATATAATTGAAAGTAGGGGTAAACCAAATGTCGATAAAAATGATATTATTATATATAGATTTATTGTTACTGGGTTATAAAATGATTTTGTTATTCAGTTATTTTCGTAATAGTTTATTATGAAGGTTGAAAATGCTATTCGTAAATAAAAGAAGAGTGTAATAAGAGTTGTAGAGATTATAATTACAGTAAGAAATATTTGTCCGTTAATAGTTAAATATTGAATTGCAATTCATTTTGGTAAAAATCCAAGGAATGGTGGTAATCCACCTAGTGATAGTAAATTAATTATTATTATTAATTTTGATGTTTTAGAAGTAAATATTGATGAAAATATTTGATTGAAATGAAATGCCTTTATTATATTTAGGGATATTACAATTGTAATAGATAAAAAACAGTAGAATAGAAAATAAATTAATCAAATATTTTCATTAATATATATGGCTCTTAATATTCAGCCTAAATGATTAATTGATGAAAAAGCTATAATTTTACGTAATGAAGTCTGATTTAGTCCTCCTAAAGATCCTGTGATTAATGAAATACAAATAATTCATAGAATAAATTGGTTTAATATAATATAGGAAATTAATATTAAAGGGGCAATTTTTTGTCATGTTATTAGAATTAATGAATTAATTCATGATAGCCCCTCTATAACTTCAGGAAATCAAAAATGGAAGGGGGCTGTGCCTCTTTTTAGTAGTAGGGAGGATAAAATAATTATTTTGTTATAATTTTCTTCAATATTAATTTGAAAAATGAAATTAAATTTTATTATATAGATAATAATAGCAAATAATAAGATTCTTGAGGCTAATGCCTGGGTTAGAAAATATTTTAAAGAGGCTTCTGATGATTTTAAATTATTGATATCGTTTATTAAGGGAATAAACGCCAATAAATTAATTTCTAAGCCTATTCAAGCTCCTAATCAAGAATTTGATGATACTGCTATTAATGATCCTAATATAATAATAATTAAAAATAGAATTTTAGAAGAATTTTTTATAATTAAAAAGAAAAGGATTATAACCTTTATAATTGGGGTATGAACCCAGTAGCTTAGTTAGCTTATCTTTTTTGAACTATATTTTAGTGTATGATGCACAAAAGCTTTTGATGCTTTTAGGGATAGTTTAATTCTATTAAATATAATAATGAATATAATTAAGAAATTATATGATTTACTCTATCAAAGTAATCCTTTTTCAGGCAATTCATTTTTACACGGAATTTTTTTTTATTAAAATTTAAAAATTATAGGTACAATATTGTAATTTGATAACTAAATTTAATTATTAGTTATTATAAAATGTATATAAATATTATTAATAGTAATAAATTATACTAGAAATTAATATTAAATATTTATATTAATATAATTTTTACTATAATCATGTATATTAATATAAATATTTACAGGATGTATATAATATTTATTAATATTGAATCTATGGATATGTATATTATATATATATTATAGAGAACTATTATTATACGCA